CTTCACGAGGGATAATGACGGATCGAGAGGCTCGACTAAAAAGGATTGGAGGAGAAATTTTGTGTTATATATGGTAATCCCGCTGATATCCCGTAACTTCCTATTTGTGAAAAAGAAAGGAAAGGCAGGTTGTTTAATATCACTTCTCCTCCATTAGTTGCTACTTCAAGGGGGTTACCGGGAATGAAAGAACAAAAATTGATTCATGAGGGTTTAATTACTGAATCACTTCCCAATGGTATGTTCCGGGTTCGTTTAGATAATGAGGATCTGATTCTAGGTTATGTTTCGGGGAGGATCCGACGTAGTTTTATACGGATATTACCCGGAGATAGAGTCAAAATCGAAGTAAGTCGTTATGATTCAACCAGGGGACGTATAATTTATAGACTTCGCAACAAAGATTCGAACAATTAGGCGCCTCTTGAAACATTCCTTTCATGGGGTGCGGATACAATTAGAGGTTCAAAATTCTCAAGAGACTTATTTTCTTCCAAGGAGTGGATTCGGATTTAAGTTAAGGAATGACAAATATGAAAATAAGGGCTTCTGTTCGGAAAATTTGTGAAAAATGTCGATTGATCCGTAGGCGGGGACGAATTATAGTAATTTGTTCCAACCCGAGACATAAACAGAGACAGGGGTAATCCTTTTAAAAGGGGACTCTCCAAAGGACCTGATGTACAAAAAAAGGATCTGTTTTGACATGAAATGGATATATCCGTATATCTCTGACTCATATTTATGAGAATGATAAAATATGACAAAACCTATACCAAGAATTGGTTCACGTAGGAGTGGACGTATTGGTTCACGTAAGACTGGACGTAGAATACCAAAAGGAGTTATTCATGTTCAAGCGAGTTTCAACAATACCATTGTAACTGTTACAGATGTACGAGGTCGGGTGGTTTCTTGGTCCTCCGCGGGCACTTGTGGATTCAAGGGCACAAGAAGAGGGACACCATTTGCTGCTCAAACCGCAGCAGGAAATGCTATTCGTACAGTGGTGGATCAGGGTATGCAACGAGCAGAAGTCATGATAAAGGGTCCTGGTCTCGGAAGAGATGCAGCATTACGAGCTATTCGTAGAAGCGGTATACTCTTAAGTTTCGTACGTGACGTAACCCCTATGCCACATAATGGATGTAGACCCCCTAAAAAAAGACGTGTGTAAAAATAAAAATAAGAATTGAACCCTTTTTATTTTAATTTCAAGAGAAATAAATGATTCAGAAATCTGATCAAATAATATTAGTATGGTTCGAGAAGAAGTCGCAGTATCCACTCGAACATTACGGTGGAAGTGTGTTGAATCAAGAGTAGACAGTAAGCGCCTTCATTATGCGCGTTTCATGCTGTTCCCGCTTATGAAGGGTCAAGCAGATATGATAGGTATCGCGATGCGAAGGGCTCTACTTGGGGAAATAGAAGGAGCATGTATCACACGTGCAAAATCCGATAAGGTACCGCATGAATATTCTATGATAGCCGGTATTGAAGAATCTGTACATGAAATTTTCATGAATTTAAAAGAAATTGTATTGAGAAGTAATCTGTATGGAACTCTCGACGCATCTATTTGCGTCAGGGGTCCTAGATATGTAACTGCTCAAGATATCATCTCACCACCCTCCGTGGAAATAGTTGATACTACACAACATATAGCTAGCCTGACAGAGCCAATTGATTTGTGTATTGAATTAAAAATCGAGAGGAATCGCGGATATCGTATGAAAACCCCATCTAACTATCAAGATGGAAGTTACCCTATAGATGCTGTATTCATGCCTGTTCGAAATGTGAATCATAGTATTCATTCTTATGGGAATGGGAACGAGAAACAAGAGATACTTTTCCTCGAAATATGGACAAATGGGAGTTTAACCCCTAAAGAAGCACTTCACGAAGCTTCCCGTAATTTGATTGATTTATTTATTCCTTTTTTACACGCGGAGGAACGGGACACTCATTTAGAGGACAATCAAAACAGGGTGACTTTACCCCTTTTTCCCTTTGATGATGGGTTGGCTAAGGCTAATATAAGGAAAAACAAAAAGGGAAATGCATTGAAATGTATTTTTATTGACCAATTAGAATTGCCTCCCAGGACTTATAATTGTCTTAAAAGGTCCAATATACATACATTATTGGACCTTTTGAGTAATAGTCAAGAAGATCTTATGAGAATTGAGCATTTTCGCATAGAAGATGTAAAAAAAATATGGCACATTTTACAGAAACATTTCGAAATTTATTTACCTAAGAAAAAGTTTTAAATCCATTGGAATTAGTTCATTTTTACTAAAGAAAAATGGTTTTGAATCTTTAGCACGATCCGTATATTTGGAATGTATACATAATGCAATTTAAGAGATGTATCTAGGGGAGATTCGCTCTGAAACGACTATTCCCTAGATACATACGTTATGGTATTTTTTATTTTATTTCACGGTTAAATCCATTTATTTAAAAAAGACCTAAAGTTAGAGATTTATCA